GTGACGAAACGGATAACTTGTACAAATCTTTCCATTTTCCAAGTCGATCCGATCCATTCGTTCGTAGAGCTATTTACTCGATCGCAGACATTTCTGGAACACCTCTAACAGAGGGAGAAATAGTCAATTTGGAAAGAACTTATTGTCAACCTCTTTCAGATATGAATCTATCTGATTCAGAAGGGAAGAACTTGTATCAGTCTCTCAATTTCAATTCAAACATGGGTTTGATTCACAATCTATGTTCTGAGAAATATTTACCACCCAAAAGGGGGAACAAAGAGAGTCGTTGGCTAAAGAAAAAATGCGCTCAGCAAAAGCGGATGGATAGAACCTTTCAACGAGATAGTGCTTTTTCAACTCGCTCAAAATGGAATCTCTTCCAAACATATCTGCCATGGGCCTTTACTTCCCAAGGGTACAGATATCTAAAGCCTCTATTTTTACAAATTTGTTCAGACCTATTGTGGAGACTAAAGAGCAAAAACAAGTTTGTATCCATTTTTATGGATAGTGTATCCATTTTTATTGATATTATTAGTGATATTAGTGAGGTAGCAGTTACAAAAGGGCGAATTAAACAGATTCAATTTTGTCTTACAAAATGGAAGAGGCAATATACTCTGATAAGTAAGATTCAGAGGAAGATAAGTAAGATTCAGAGGAAGATAAGTACGATTCAGAGGAAGTGTTGGCATAAGTTTGTTCTGTCCCATGGCCTGATTCCTCCAAAAAATAAGCCACCATTGAGATCGACACAGCTGAGATCGGAAAATCTTCGGGAGTTCCTCTCTGCAATCTTTTTCCTTCTTCTTGTGGCTGGAAGTCTCGTTGTGGTACATCTTTACGTTGTTTTCTCAATCGCTAGTGAGTTACAGACAGAGTTCAAAACGGTCAAATCTTTGATAATGGAATCATCTATGCTTGAGATTGAGGTGGGAAAACTTCTGGATAGGTATCCTCTATCTGAATCGAATTCTTTCGGGTTGTTCAGGTTAACTAATCTCTTTCTAGGTGCTCTGCAAAAGATGTTCTTGCGTAATGCTGATGGAATACGCTTTAATAAGAAGAAAAATTGGAAGAAAAAGCTCGTCGAGATCATCGATCTCATAAGTATGCCCTTCGATCCACTCGCTTTTTCGATAAATACGAGATATCTAAGTCATACAAGTAAAGAGATCTATTCAGTGCTAAGAAAAAGGAGCGGGTATTGGATTGATGAAACGATAGAAGACTGGGCCGCAAACAGTGATTGGGTTGAGGATGAAGAAAGAGAAGTCTTGATTCAGTTCTCCACCTTAACGCCAGAAAAAAGGATTGATCGAATTTTATGGAGTCTGACTCAGAGTGATCATTTCTCAAAGAATGACTTTGATTCTCCAATGATGGAACAACCGGGAGAAATTTACTTAGGAAACTTAATTGACCTTCATAACAAGGATCTACTAAATTATGAGTTCGATACATCCTCTTTAGCAGAAAGACGGCTATTCCTTGCTCATTATCAGACAATCACTTATGCACAAACCCCGTCTGGGGCTAATAGTGTTCATGTCCCATCTGATCTACAACCCTTTTCGCTCCGCTTAGCTGTAACCCCCTCTCGGGGTATTTTAGTGATAGGTTCTATAGGAATTGGACGATCCTATTTGGTCAAATACCTAACGAAAAACTCCTATCTTCCTTTCATTACGATATTTCTGGACAAGTTCCGGGATACAGTTTTTCGTTTTGCTGATGATGATGATGACAGTGATGCCAGTGATGATGAGATCGAGATTTTTATTGATGCTCGTGACCCTATTGAGGCTATTAATCAAGATATTCATGTTTTTGACGATATGGATATTGATTTTGATCCTAGTATCTATAGTTTTGAGGAGAGAGATGCTCATGACGATAAGATTAATATGGAGCTGGAACAGCTAACTAGGATGGATGCGCTAACTGAGGAGATGGACACGGTGTGGCGCGTAGCCCAATTTTATATCAGCCTTCAAATCGAATTAACAAAAGCAATCTCTCCTTGCATAATATGGATTCCAAACATTCATGAGCTGCATTTTAGGGATTCGGGTTCCTTCTCCCTCGAGCTATTAGTGAACCTTCTCTCCTGGGATTGTGAAAGATCTTCCACTGGAAATAGTCTTGTTATTGCTTCGACCCATTTTCCCCAATTCGTGGATCCCTCTCTAATAGCTCCGCATAGATTAGATACGTGCATTAAGGTACGAAGGCCTCTTATTCCACAACAACGAAAGCACTTTTTCACTCTTTCATATACTAGGGGATTTCGCTTGGAAAAAAAAGCGTTCCAGGCTAATGGATTCGCGGCCATAACCATGGGTTCCAATGCACAAGATCTTATAGCACTTACCAATGAGGCCCTATCGATTAGTATTTCACATGGGAAATCGATTATAGACGAAAATACAATTAGATTCGCTCGTCATAGACAAACTTGGGATTTGCGAGCCCATGTAATACCGGTTCAGAATTC